ATTACCAGCACTCCTATTATGATTCCAAATACAGGAGTAAAAATAGGAATAAGTAACCATATGAGCCCATAAACCTCTTTTAAGGATTCCGATCTGGAAAAAGAATTGATAGCTTGTACTTTTATCGTATCAATTATCATTTCAACGATCAACTTCTCCCATAATAATATCTATACTACCTAGTATTGTCATAATATCGGCCAATTTCATTTTTTTAACTAGCTGAGGAAGAATTTGCAAATTGATAAAACCAGGTGGACGAATTTTCCATCTCCAGGGAAAAACACTCCGATCTCCTACCAGAAAAATTCCCAATTCCCCCTTGGGGGCTTCTACTCTCACATAAAGTTCTTGTTTAGACAATTCAAAAGTGGGCGAAGGTTTCTTACTAATGAATCGATAATCAAAATCATTCCATTCAGAATCCTTTGTTTTATCAAAACGCCGTACCTCTAAATTCTCATAGGGCCCTCCGGGAATTCCTTCCAGGGCTTGTTGAATAATTTTGATGGATTCCACCATTTCACCGATTCGGACTAAATAACGGGCTAGTGAATCTCCCTCTTTTTGCCATTGTACTTCCCAATCAAATTCGTCGTAAGACTCATAATGATCAATTTTACGAAGATCCCACGGAATTCCGGAAGCTCGTAGCATTGGTCCCGATAAACCCCAATTTATTGCTTCCTCTCCACTAATAATACCCACCCCTTCAACTCGTTCCAAAAAAATGGGATTACGCGTAATAAGCTTTTGATATTCAGTAACCCCTGTTAAAAAATAATCACAGAAATCCAAGCATTTATCTATCCAGCCATAAGGTAGATCAGCAGCCACCCCTCCGATACGGAAATAATTATGCATCATTCGCATACCTGTGGAAGATTCGAATAGGTCATATATCAATTCCCTCTCTCGGAAAATATAGAAGAAAGGGGTCTGCGCACCGATATCTGCCATAAAAGGGCCAAGCCATAACAAATGAGAAGCTATACGACTCAGTTCTAGCATAATTACTCTAATATAGCTCGCTCTTTTCGGTACTTGGATATTTCCCAACTGTTCTGGTCCATTTACCGTTATTGCCTCTGTAAACATAGTAGCTAAATAATCCCAACGTGTTACATAAGGAAGATATTGTATAATTGTTCGATTTTCCGCAATTTTTTCCATTCCTCTGTGTAAATAACCCAATACGGGTTCACAGTCAATAACATTTTCCCCATCTAGAGTAATGATGAGTCGAAGAACACCGTGCATTGATGGGTGTTGAGGACCCATATTGACTATCATGAGGTCTTTTCTTGTAGTCGGTACAGTCATATATTTTTTCCCCGATTCATTATTCCACGAATTGCTGAAAACCAAATGAAGTTCATTAAAAATAATAATTAATATTTATAATTCTAATTATTTAAAATATTATAAATAAATAAAAAAAAAATGAACTTAACGAGTTTTTGGCTCCCGAATATCCAATTGACTAATTAATTCTTTATAGCGTACTCTATTTTTCTTTGACAAATAAGCCAGGAGTCGTTGACGTTTTCCCAGAATTTTACGTAGACCTCTCTGAGATAAATAGTCTTTTCTGTGCAATTCCAAATGGGAAGTAAGTCTACGTATCTTATTGGTGAAACTGAATACTTGAAATTCAACAGACCCCCTATTTTCTTTTTTTTCTTCTTGCGAAATAACTGAAATGAATAAATTTTTAACCATAACAAAAAATTCTGCGTCCCTTTTTCTTTATTTACATTACAAATATAGATTTTACTAATCAGTAATAATAATGCCAGTCATTTTAATTTGTTATACACAATAATCGGGATTTATTCGTATACTTCTTTTTTTTTTAATTCACTTAATTGATAATCAATACAATTTTTTTTTTCAATTTTATTCAAATATAGATAAAAAATTTCTAACCTACAAAAGAGAAGAATTTTGACCTAAGATAAGAAGATTATGACGACTCATTACTTACTAGATAGAATTGCTAAGATCAAGGTCAGGTAATCAGTATCATGTACCATAATCTAATATAACAACATAAGGCTGTATATATTTGTTTGTGTTCATATACCATGTCAGAGATGCCGCTTGATCCATGTAATGTAAATGTATCATCAACTAATTATCAATCGTGGATACATATGTATCCTTGACATAACGAAACGACTACCATTATTGGTATCAAACCAATAGCGATTCATACAAGCAAAATCTTCGAATCGATAATTTGGCCAAAGAAATAATTTGAACTTAATAAATCGATTTGTATCTACATCAAGATGCTTATCCTCATAAAAAAATTGACCACAGCGCTTTACATTGTTCCCATTGCAAAATACTTGATTTCTATCCCCAACATTGACATTTCTTGAATTGAAACAAATGAGAATTCTCAATTCTCTACGACGTCTAGGAGATAAAAAATTATCAGGAACAATAAAATCATAAAAATTATCGTTTCTATTCCCATTTTCATGTCGTGCAATGGATTCATTAAGACCATTCTTATCAACATTTCTTTTTTCTTGGTATCTTCGATTAGTTTGGCGCTTACTCTTATGCACCCGTGAAATAGCTATGGTTTGGTACATGATAAATTGTCCGTCCCATTTTATGGATAGCCGAGCTGGTTCAATAATCAATAGTCCCCTTTTTATCAATTTTGTAAGAGTTGTAGACTTCGGAATCAGCATTACATCCAAACTTATTTCGTCCCTTTGAATAGAGGATATAGCAATTTCCTTTGGATTTCTCAATCTAAGGAGTAGGCAATATACCTTGATATTATTTAGTATTTTTTGATTAAAAGCATTATCCCATTTCAATTGAAAAAGAAAATATCTTTTCAGGAAGAAATCTAGTTCCGCTCCTATCATGGATTTATTTTTATTTTTGCTTTTTTGAATGTATGATCCCCGATAATCTTCTTTAACATTTTTTTTTTTTTTCGATGGATCAGATCCAATATTTTTGTTATTTTGTGCATATGATCCAAGATCTCCTTGGACTGGCTGTTGTTTTTCTTCTTGATTTTGATTCTCTAATTCAAGAGATTTTTTTGGATTATATAATCTATCTTTTTTTTTCTTTTCGTTGATATTTTTACTAATGTTTTTATTTATATTCAATTTAAAAAGAAGTAAATTGATTGGTATGATCCACGGTTGAATCTTATATGTATTATAAAGTGACACAAATTCTGGTAAAAACCAAAGTTCTAGATTTGATATCGGACAATTTAGGATTTCTTCATTCATTCCCATCCAGTCCAAAAATGTTTTTGTTTGATTGGTTGGGCAGATTTGTTTATGAATCGGGGGATTCATAAACACTTTCTTATCCATTTTTTTTTTATCCATTTTATCAATTATTTGATAATAATTAGTCCGAGTCTTAGTATTTTTATTAATGTTGGCGCTGGCCCCGATATCTCTATTTCTCCATTCCTCAATATCGATCTTTTTTCTAAGACAAAAATTAATAGTTTTCCAATCAAAATATTTTCTATCCGGATTTTTATCCCTATCAATAATAGAATCTTCTCGTAGATAGTTACCAAGATCTATATCTCTCGGCAAATAAAAAAGTTCGGGATTATAATTATTGTAATTATAGGAAATCCTTTTTGCCTCGTTTACTTGGAATGGCGACCCATAAATATATGAACCTTTCTTATCTTCATAATTCAGATATTTATTTGATAAAAGATCATATTTGTAGTTTTTTAATTTATCTTTTTGGTTCGGTAATGAATTTACTGCATATGCATAATTGTTTTCTTTCTTGTAATGAATTAATCGGTCTTTTTCATATGAATAAAAATTGGTTGAGTTTTTATTTTGAACCATAAAATTTTGATTGATTCTATTCCGCCAATTTTGCGGTACTAATCTAGACCATCTAGTCTGAGATAAATTGTATTTATAGTGATCATTACCCATTAACCAGCTTTTCCATTCATTCATTTTAAAACCGCTAAGTTTATTATACCTTGATTCGAAATGAAATATTCCGTGTGTTCCAAAAAAATCTTTTTTTATTCTATCCTTAATAAAAGGAATTGTTCCGTGATATTGAAATAAAAATTTCAAGTAATGCTTGTTGATAACTTGGGCTTGTGATAATTTGTAAAATACATATGCCTGTGACAACGAAGAAAGGTCACAAAAAATCTGCGAATTTTTATTTCTAATATTAGAAATAAACTTTTTTATAGTCGAAATAAAATAAATTTTATTTTTTTTATCAATATAAAATCCTTTTTTATTTGTTTCATCATTGGAATTATCCGTTATTTTGTTTTTTAATTGAAGTAAAATTTTTACATGTATTCTGGGAATATTAATGATACGTAAAAAAATATCTTTGTATATCCTTTCAATAAACAAATAAAAAAAATAGTGATATTTGCGCATTAGTCGAGCACTTCTTCTTTTTAATATCTGCCAAATCCTTTTTGATGATTCTAATCTTTTATCATCACAATTTGTTTCGTTAGGACTAATGTTTATATACGTAGTTATAAATATATTTTTTTTTTCTTTTGTTATTTTTTCGATTTGATTTCTGATTGTATTTGTCTTATCAGCCAGATCTTTCATCTTTTTTTCTGTCAGTGAATAATTTGTCCAATCCGCAGATCTAATTCGAATGGACGATTCATGATTTATATGATTACTTATTAGTGATTTTTTTTTTTTTGTATTCGATTCATATACTTCCCTCAATCCAAATAATGGAATTAGACTTACTTTTTTAAGTTCTTTCATTATTCTTTTTATAAATCGAACTATTTTTCTAACCCATCGTGTTTTGTCTTTTGATACTTTTCGAAACCATTTTGCTCTTTCGTTTATAATTTGTAGGGCTAGAAAACGTTTTTTTTTCACTTTTATAAGTCTTTTTTCAAGTTGTTTCCAAATAGGTTCAAAAAAGGAAGGTAGTTGTCGGGGAGAACCAAAAGGTAATTCAGCTTCCATTCCCCA